CTATTGTATTAAAAGATATATCTGTAAACAAAGAATATTATAAAAGATACAAATACGTCATATTATGCTTAAAAAACCCTGGATGGCTAAAAAAAAACAAGTACACAGATATGACGCGTTATAATATATGTAGTATCGGGGGATTATGGGGCAAAAAATAAATCCACTTGGTTTCAGACTTGGTGCAACCCAAAGTCATCATTCTCTTTGGTTTGCACAACCACAAAATTATTCCGAGGGTTTACAAGAAGACCAAAAAATACGAGATTGTATCAGGAATTATATACAAAAAAATATTGGAATATCTTCTGGTGTTGAGGGAATTGCATGTATAGAGATTCAAAAAAGAATCGATCTGATTCAGGTCATAATCTATATGGGATTTCCAAAATTACTAATAGAAGGTCGGCCTCGAAGAATCGAAGAATTACAAATGAATGTACAAAAAGAACTTAATTGTGTAAACAGAAAACTCAACATTGTTGTTACAAGAATTACAAACCCTTATGGACACCCTAATATTCTCGCAGAATTTATAGCCGGACAATTAAAGAATAGAGTTTCATTTCGAAAAGCAATGAAAAAGGCTATTGAATTAACTGAACAGGCAGGTACAAAAGGAATTCAAGTACAAATTGCAGGGCGTATCGACGGAAAAGAGATTGCGCGTGTCGAATGGATCAGAGAAGGTAGGGTTCCTCTACAAACTATTCGAGCTAAAATTGATTATTGTTCCTATACAGTTGGAACTCTCTATGGGGTATTAGGCATCAAGATTTGGATATTTGTAGATGAGGAAGAATAAACCTTTATTTAACTTGTCTTTACGTTCTATCGGCAATTAAAAAAAAAAGCAAAAAATGACAAACTCTTTCATTCTTTTTTGGTTAAATCAAAACAAAAATGGGCAATTCTAATTCTATAGGGTTAAATAAAGATTCGATTCATTTTTTGATATTGAGAGAATTGCTATGCTTAGTGTGTGACTCGTTTGTTTTTTCGTGTTAGGATTCAAAAAAACGGGACGGCCCATACATAGTATGAACTAATAACTATAGAACTAATAACCAACTCATCGCTTCATATTATCTGGATCTAAAGAATCAGTCACGATATGATATATTGGTTCTATCATTGTAGCAACAGAAAGTCTTTTTTGCATAAAAAAACGAAAAACCAATCTGATTATAAGTTGTAAAGCAATAACAAGAAAAATGCAGATAAATGGAAGGATGAGAGAAAGAGAGAAAAAGAATATCAATGCTATATGATTCCAATATGTTATGTAAGGTCTATGAGTGATCTTAGAAAGTATAGTGTAATAAAGCATCAATACTAATTTGATTGATCTATAATTAGATGAATTTGTTCATAGAACAAAAAAATCAAGAGCCCCGAGTTAATAAAGACTGAGAAAATTGACTCACGAACACATTTAATTTTCATTGGGAGCTCCATTGTAGAATTCAGGCCTAACCATTAATTGAGAAGCGATGGGAACGACGGAACCTGTGGATGCATAAGATTCTATTGAAAACTGAAAACGAATCCTAATGATTCCCTGAGTAGGATGGCGGAACAAACCCGGGACCAATCCACTTTTATTCTGAGAGATCCTGTCATGGGATAACCATACAATTGAAATAGATATTGAAAGTGAAATAGATATTGAAAGAGTAAATATCCGCTCGCGAAAGTTTTTATTTTATTGGATTTATAAATTTTTGTCGATCCGATATGATAATAAAAAAGACAAAACCAAATAAAGACTTGTTATAAAAAAATGACATTATATTATCTATACTATCATTAAATACATCTATAGTATTTTATAATTGTTTCATTCGCGAGGAGCTGGATGAGAAGAAATTCTCATGTCCGGTTCTGTAGTAGAGATGGAATTAATTGAGAAACAACATCAACTATAACCCCAAAAGAACCAGATTCCGTAAACAACATAGAGGAAGAATGAAAGGAATATCTTATAGAGGTAATCGTATTTTCTTCGGTAGATATGCTCTTCAGGCACTTGAACCCGCGTGGATCACATCTAGACAAATAGAAGCAGGGCGGCGAGCAATGACACGAAATGTGCGCCGCGGTGGAAAAATATGGGTACGTATATTTCCAGACAAACCAGTTACAGTAAGACCCGCAGAAACACGTATGGGTTCAGGGAAAGGATCTCCCGAATATTGGGTAGCTATCGTTAAACCGGGTAGAATACTTTATGAAATGGGCGAAGTAGCAGAAAATGTAGCCAGAAGGGCTATTTCAATAGCGGCATCCAAAATGCCTATACGAACTCAATTCATTATTTCAGGATAGGAATGTAGAACCAAAGGAAAGAAGTCTTTGGAATGAAAAAAAAAAATAATTGTAGGTTTATTTTTTTTTTTATTTTGGACAAACAATATTTCTTTTTTTTTTACTTCGCCCCTTTGCATCAAAAGAGCAAATAAAAAAAAATGATATGATTCAACCTCAAACCCATTTAAATGTAGCAGACAACAGCGGGGCCCGAGAATTGATGTGTATTCGAATCATAGGAGCTAGTAATCGACGATATGCTCATATTGGTGACATTATTGTTGCTGTAATCAAGGAAACAATACCAAATACACCTTTAGAAAAATCTGAAGTGATCAGAGCTGTAATTGTACGTACTTGTAAAGAACTCAAACGTGACAATGGTATGATACTACAATATGATGACAATGCTGCGGTTATTATTGATCAAGAAGGAAATCCCAAAGGAACTAGAATTTTTGGTGCGATCGCACGGGAATTGAGACAGTTAAATTTCACTAAAATAGTTTCATTAGCACCTGAAGTACTATAAGTATAATAAAGATGAGACTCTAATATAATAATATAATATAGTTATAGCATTTGAATAAAATATGAATAAAATAGATAAAATGAATTAGTAGATTTTTCTCACGCATATATCTTTAACAATTTATAAAATAAAATATATATATATAAAGAAAAAAACATGTTGATCATATCAAAATTCGGGGGCAACAATAATTTTAGTTTATCATGGATAAAGACACTATTGCTGATATAATAACTTCTATACGAAACGCTGACATAAATAGAAAAGGAACGATTCGAATACCATCTACTAACATCACCGAAAACCTTGTTAAAATACTGTTAAGAGAAGGTTTCATTGAAAACGTGAGGAAACATCAGGAAAGCAACAAATCTTTTTTGGTTTTAACCCTACGACATAGAAGGAATAGGAAAGGGCCATATAAAACTGTTTTAAATTTAAAACGGATCAGTCGACACGGTCTACGAATCTATTCGACCTATCAACGAATTCCTAGAATTTTAGGCGGGATGGGAATTGTAATTCTTTCCACTTCTCGGGGTATAATAACGGACAGAGAGGCCCGACTAGAAGGAATTGGCGGAGAAATTTTGTGTTATATATGGTAAGCTTTCTTATATCCAACTTAGATATGGAACTTTACTATTCATTTGTGAAAAAAAAACGGGTTTCTAATATAACTCTCCTACTACATTAGTTAATACTTCAAAGAGGTTTTGTTTTACCTGGAATAAAAGGAAAAAATGGATTCATGGAGATTTAATTACTGAATTGAATCACTTCCGAATGGTATACTTAAGATTCGATTAGATAATGAAGATCGGATTCTAGGTTATGGTTCAGGAAGGATTCGGCGTAGTTTTATACGTATACTACTGGAAGATAAAGTAAAAATTTAAATAAGTCGTTATGATTCAACCAAAGGGTATATAATTTATAGACTCTGAAACAAGGATTCAAACGATTAGTTGATTTATTTTTTCAACTTCACTTTCAATATTGCTTTCGAAGAGATACAATTCGAAAGTTCAAAATTTCAAGAAACTTATTTTCTTCCAAATAAGTAAATTCGAAATTAATTTAAGGAATGACAAATATGAAAATAAGGGCCTCTGTTCGTAAAATTTGTGAAAAATGTCGACTGATCCGTAGACGGGGACGAATTATAGTAATTTGTCCCAACCCGAGACATAAACAAAGACAAGGATAATCTTTCTAAAATAAAAGAGACTTTCTAAGGGACTGTCTGTATATACAAATAAAAAAAAAAGAAAGGATCTGTTTTAACATGAAATGGATATATCCATATATCTCTGACTTATATTTATAAGATGATAAAATATGGCAAAACCTGTACCAAGAATTGGTTCACGTAGGAATGGGCGTATTGGTTTACGTAAGAGTGCGCGTAGAATACCAAAGGGAGTTATTCATGTTCAAGCAAGTTTCAACAATACCATTGTGACTGTTACCGATGTACGGGGTCGGGTAATTTCTTGGTCCTCCGCTGGTACTTGTGGATTCAAGGGTACAAGAAGAGGGACACCGTTTGCCGCACAAACGGCAGCAGGAAATGCTATTCGGACAGTAGTGGATCAAGGTATGCAACGAGCAGAAGTCATGATAAAAGGCCCCGGTCTCGGAAGAGATGCGGCATTAAGAGCGATTCGTAGAAGTGGTATAATATTAAGTTTCATACGAGATATAACCCCTATGCCACATAATGGATGTAGGCCCCCTAAAAAAAGACGTGTGTAAAAATAAACAAAACATTTCAAGAGAAAGAAATAATTTAATGATTTGAACAAAGAATAATATTACTATGTTTCGAGAGAAAGTAATAGTATCGACTCGGACACTACAATGGAAGTGTGTTGAATCAAGAGCAGATAGTAAGCGTCTATATTATGGACGCTTTATTCTGTCTCCACTTATGAAAGGTCAAGCTGATACAATAGGCATCGCAATGCGAAGAGCTTTGCTTGGAGAAATAGAAGGAACATGTATCACACGCGCAAAATCTGAAAAAATACCACATGAATATTCGACCATAGTGGGTATTCAAGAATCAGTACATGAGATTTTCATGAATTTGAAAGAAATTGTATTGAGAAGTAATCTGTATGGAATTCGTGGTGCGTCTATTTGTGTCAAGGGT